AGATGCGCCTCCATATATGGGGGCATTACAGACCCAAGAAAGGCATGGCTTACTTTGAGGGAAGTTAATGAACATGCGACCGCAAGTAAGCGTCAGTGCCTGGAGACTGAACAACATAGCCTGAAGCGGGGTAGTTTAATTCTTGTTACTATATTAAGGTGAAGAACCTTTGTGATCAGCTGGAGGCTTTTGGTATGAAAAACTATGATGCCGATAATCTTAGTCAGATCATGAAGGGTATAATTTTCGAAATATGATGGGATAAGGAGTCTTTGCTACTGCATCAACATAACCCTTCCTTAATTTTCTTAATGCAAAGGTGCATGATAAGACGTTTACGTATAGGAGGAGGAAGAGGCTGAGCCTCTCTGGACAAAGTGTACATCCTAATCCTAGGGATATACTTTTGTTCACTTCTACGTCCAAATTTCATTTAAGGGGAAGGCAAAAGCAGCATCAGGGAGCTCTTCCAAGAACAATAAGTGTGGGGTGCGTGTCTTAGGTGCGGGCAGATGGGGCACTACGTGATAGAGTGCACAGCAAAAATGCTTTTTGTTAAGGAAGATAATGAGGAGAGGTAGACAGGGGAGGCGCGACACGAGCATATTCAGTTTGCGGAAGTGAAGAGAGCCCGCGATGCGGTGTTTGACTTCGGTACACACGATTACGCATTCTTCGCTGAGGTTGGGTCTTCCGTTTCTTCACAGGGACAGCAGGGTAGCTGTTCAGTACCTGATGTGCTTGATCCAGGGAGTGCAGATTTCCGCAGCGGTTTGATCCTGGTTGGACAGATAGTGGTGCCACTTGATTCGAGTCGCCCTCCCTTAACTGATTCTGAAATCCCCGTCTAAAAAAAAAGAATTTGATTCTGTATGCGCCGGTTTGCCATTTTTTTTTTCATAAATCACCGACGGTTGGTTGAAACACCAGAGTATGGTGGCTAAGTCTTCAGAACAATATATTTTTGCTAAATCTTGCTTGACCGATAGAGGCAGAGGATTTCTCAAAGCGGGATCCTGCCTTAAGTGAAGTGGAGTTGCAACTTAAGTTCGGCGGATCTGACTTCTGGGTCTTGTATAGTCGTTGTTGTCGACTAGCCAATAGGTGATTCAGGATTCAGGAGTCACCAGATAAAGGAGAGCAATCACCAGTGACGAAGTCGACACAGTCGCGACGTCTTCAGGTCGGATCAGCATGGTTGCTGCCTCAGTCTTCGATCCGCCCATTAGCTGATTCGTTCGCCGGGGTTCGCCTTTAGGTGTGATTCAAAGAGGCCGCGGTAACGCGAAGAAAAGTGTTGATTCGCGTGGCTTTTGACAGAACTTTTTTTAAAAGTTGATAACTTTATCGTTCTTACTTCCTGTGGATATTTGTTTCTTTGCAAAGCTTATAGTTTTTTAGCACCTAAAAGGTGAGATAGGGGACATTCCATGTACCATACTGCTTTGTCATAGGAAATGACAAGATTGGCGACCAAGGGTTGGTGAGAGAAAGACAAGAACTCATAAAAATAGGCTTTGTCCATTGGGCTAGTAAGAGTGTTATAAAAGTTTAGCATGAACAAGCAGAAGCCGCAACAATAAAATAGTATCAAAGAAAAGCGATTCCACTCTTTTCCTAAAATCCTAACCTACAAGATCATAAGTACCTGAATATGATAAGCAACCGTCAGAAATCAGTGAGTGAAATAAGACGGATGGAGAGAAATAATAATAATAAGTGGATGAAGCCTTAGTCCATTTTAACATCCAATCTTACCAAGTCTGCAGGTCAGAAAGGCAGATGGGCATGTTCATCCCTTTTTTCTGCTTCCATTGGCATGAGTTAGAGTCCTCTCCTGCAGGAACCTGGCACCTTCAGCTGATCTACGACCGCCCTTGCTTTCAGCTGCATTTTGCTTTTATTTTCTTCAATGGACCGCCTCTATCTCTACTCTAAAGGGGCTTACGCACTTCGATTCGCTGCTGTATGTGTATGCACCAAAATCCAATCATTGTGCATACATCTGTGGTGGCTCCTTTCATTTAGAGTTGTTTAAAACGAAAGGAAAGGCTCTTCCACTTCTATTTACTATATACGCTGTTCGACTGAACTCGTTGGCTCCGCGTTCATGAAATTCCAAGACCCCAACAATTCTTCGATCTAAATTTCGGGCGTATGCAATTCGTTCATCTCTAGTACTGAAGATAGAAGGGGAAGGGGAATCCATCTTTGTTTTTGGCTCGCAATAAAGCTAGGGTCCTGATCGAGCAACTAGTAGTCCTATCTATCCACCTCTCCAAACACAATATCTTGAGTACCAATGATGGTGACCACATCTGCTGGCATGTGATGTTTGGACATAGAATCGAGTCCTTGTGAATGGGCAAAGCCAGGTGCTCTTATTTTACGACGGTAGGGACGATTGCTTCCATTACTGACCAGAAAGACACCAAATTCTCCTTTAGGTGCTTCAACTGCGGTATAGGTAGAAGAAGCTGGTACGGAAAAACCTTCTGTA